GGGGTGAAAGAAAGCTAGAAAAAGGATATCAATGATATAGAATTCTACTATGTAAAGGTCTATGGGTCATCTCATAAAAAGTAGTGTAATAAAGCATCAATATTCAAACAAAATTCATCCGGATATGGTTGAATATATTGCTAAACGAATCCAAGAGCCCCGAATCAAGAAAACTGAGAAGGTTGATTCAACAAAAAAGAATAAAATAAGAAAATTTCAAAAATAAAAAATTATCTTATTAAAGCGGCTCCATTGTAGAATTTAGACCTAACCATAAATCGAAAAGCGATGGGAACGACGGAACCTGTGAATACAAAAGATTCTAGTAAAATTAGAAATCTTAATGATTCATTAGATGGGATGGCGGAAGGAACTAATAATTCATGTTTTTTTAGAAAGTCTATATTCGCCCGCGAAAATGTGGATTTTTTGGAATTTAGAAATTTTTGCCAATCCCCAATATGATAATAATAAAAAAAGACAAATACGGATTTATTAGAACCTATATATCCAAAAATATTAGCTAGTTAGATAGGGCTAGCAAAAAAGGTCTATAAGAATCCATATTTCGTTATATATCAAAGCAAGATTCAAAAATTTCTAATAGATCGATAGATTCTATTAAATGTCAAAAAATCCCGCGATTATATTCGATTTCATTTTCGATTTTATTAAACATATGTATCTTATTGTATATTATTTGAATTATTATTATTTTTATTTTATCGGTTCAATATTTTTCAATCGATTTATTTGCGAGGAGCCGTATGAGGTGAAAATCTCATGTACGGTTCTGTAATAGAGATGGAATTGTGAAATAACCATCAACTATAACCCAAAAAGAACGAGATTCCGCAAACATCATAGAGGAAGAATGAAAGGAAAAGCCTCTCGCGGTAATAAAATTTGCTTCGGAAAATATGCTCTTCAGGCACTTGAGCCCGCTTGGATCACATCTAGACAACTAGAAGCGGGTCGACGGGCAATGTCACGAAATGTTCGCCGGGGTGGACAAATATGGGTACGCATATTTCCAGACAAACCTGTTACGGTAAGACCTACCGAAACGCGTATGGGTTCGGGAAAAGGATCGCCCGAATATTGGGTAGCTGTCGTTAAACCCGGCAAAATACTTTATGAAATGGGAGGGGTCCCAGAAAATATCGCTAGAAAGGCGATTTCAATAGCGGCATCAAAAATGCCTATACGAACTCAATTCATTCTTTCCAAATAATCATTAGAACGAAAGAGGTCTTTAGTATGAAAAAAGGCAATTCTCCGTTTCTTTTTTTTTGAACACAGAATATTTTTTTTACTTCAACTTTTGGACTGAAAGATAAGAAAAAAGGATATGATTCAACATCAAACCTATTTAAATGTAGCCGATAATAGCGGAGCGCGCGAATTGATGTGTATTCGAATCATAGGAGCTAGTAATCGACGGTATGCTTCTCTTGGTGACATTGTTGTTGCTGTAATCAAAAAAGCAGTCCCAAATTCCTCTGTAGAAAGATCTCAAGTCATCAGAGCGGTAATTGTACGGACGGCTAAAGAACTAAAACGTCGTAATGGTATAATAATAAAGTATGATGATAATGCAGCGGTTCTCATTGATAAAGAAGGAAATCCAAAAGGAACTCGAATTTTTTCCGCAATAGCCCGAGAATTGAGACAGTTAAAATTCACGAAAATAGTTTCATTAGCACCCGAGGTATTATAATCTAATAAGAGATCATGATATAGATATATGATTTATGACTTGAATGAAAAGGAAGGAAATAGATTAGAATACGAATAAAATATATTCGATATTCAATACGCTTCAACCGGGTTATTCTATTCCACCTCTTAGAAAGAAAAGAACTTATCAATATATTCAAAATAAAAATTCGAATTCTATTTGTATAAAAAAATGGAATTCGAATTCAATAGTTGATTATATCGAAAGTAAGGAGGAAAAATCTATCGTGGGTAAAGATACTATCGCTGATATACTAACCTTGATACGCAATGCTGACATGAATCGAAAAAGAACTGTAGAAATACCAGTTAGTAATATAACTGAAAACATTGTAAAAATTCTTTTACGAGAGGGTTTTGTTGAAAACGTCAGAAAACACGGAGAAATCAACAAAGACTTTTTCGTTTTAACTCTACGGTATAGAAGAAATAGGAAAGGATCATCTAAAACTTCTTTAAATTTAAAAAGGATTAGTACACCTGGTCTACGCATCTATTCTAACTATACAAAAATTCCGAAAGTTTTAGGAGGGATGGGGATTGTAATTCTTTCTACTTCTAGGGGTATAATGACAGATCGAGAGGCTCGATTAGAAAGAATCGGGGGGGAGGTTTTATGTTATATATGGTAATCTTCATTTTGCCGAGATCGGAATTCGCGGAACAAGTTATCTTGTACTTGGCTGACGAACTTAGCGAGGACATTATTATGGTTGTGACGGAACTCGAGAAGTATTATATACTTACATTCTTCAGCAATGAAAATTTATAAATGAATCCATAGGAGGAACATATGGCTTTCGAAAAATCGAATTCTTTCAAGAGAAAGAATTCCAATATCTTTATGATTTTAAGAGTGCGGAGATCGGAATGGTGGGAAGAATTTGTATTCGACCTACCTCCAACACTTAGCGACGACATTACTATGACTGTGACGGAAGTCGAGAACGATTATATAATAATCTTCTGGAAGGAAGGTTAATTTAATCAACATGAGGGAGGGTATGATGCAGGTTGCTTTAGAGAAATAGAATTCAAGAGAAAGAAATCAAATAGAATTCAAATAAGATTCTAGGCTATGTTTCCAAAAAGACTTACTGGATACGACCGGTAAAGGAAAAAATGGAAGCATAGCTGACTCAATCGGATTAGACTATTTTATAACTTGAACCTATTTTTTAGGAGGAACAATTTGAAGTTCAAAATGTAAGGAAACCCTATTTTCGTCCAATATATAAATTCGGTATTCAATTGAATTTCTAAGGAGTTAAAAATATGAAAGTGGGGGCCTCTGTTCGTAAAATTTGTGAAAAATGTCGATTGATCCGTAGGCGAGGTCGACTTATAGTAATTTGTTGCAATCCAAAACATAAACAAAGACAGGGATAATATTCAAATAAAAAGGGCTTTCTATTAATAAGATTTTGTATTTGAATTTGAATAGAATTCAAATACAAAATCTTATTAATATTCCATTTTCTTAAATACTAAATCAGAAAAATCGAAAAATTTAGATTCTATATTCGAATCAAGTCTATAGTTATAAGTATTCTAATAAATAGAATTGCTTATTGCTTGATATTTGAAAAAAGGTATTCTACTATATTCAGACTAGTTAGAAAATAGTAAAGAATCCTTTTTGACAGGAAATGGATATATCCATATATTTCGGACTTATCTTTTTTTTTAATAAAAAAAATGGCAAAATCTATACCAAAAATCGGTTCACGGAAAACTGGACGTATTGGTTCGCGTAAGCATCCTCGTAAAATACCAAAGGGGGTTATTTATATTCAAGCTAGTTTCAACAATACCATTGTGACTGTTACAGATGTACGAGGTCGGGTGATTTCTTCGTCCTCCGCCGGTTCATGTGGATTCAAGGGTCCACGAAAGGGGACACCATTTGCCGCTGAAACCACAACTCGAAATGCTATTCGAACAGTAGTCGATCAAGGCATGCAACGAGCTGAAGTCAGGATAAAGGGTCCCGGTCGAGGAAGAGATGCGGCATTAAGAGCTATTTATAGAAGTGGGATACTATTAAAGGTTATACGGGATGTAACCCCTATCCCACATAATGGATGTAGGGCTCCTAAAAAAAGACGTGTGTAAAACTAACAAGAAACATTAAAGAAAAAGATTTCAAGAGAAATAAACAATTAAATCAAGAGTTTCATAAAAATAGATTACTATGATTCGAGAAAAACTAAAAGTATCTACTCAGACACTACAGTGGAAGTGTGTTGAATCAAGGGTAGACAGTAAGCGTCTTTATTATGGACGCTTTATTCTGTCTCCACTTATGAAAGGTCAAGCAGATACAATAGGCATTGCAATGCGAAGAATTTTGCTCGGAGAAATAGAGGGAACATGTATCACACGTGCAAAATCTGAGAAAATACCACATGAATATTCTACCATAGTAGGTATTCAAGAATCAATACATGAAATTTTAATGAATTTGAAAGAAATTGTATTGAGAAGTAATCTGTATGGAACTCGGGAGGCGTCTATTTGTTTCAAAGGTCCTGGATATGTAACTGCTCAAGACATCATTTTACCACCTTCGGTGGAAGTCATTGATAATACACAACATATAGCTAACCTAACAGAACCTATTAATTTGTGTATTGAATTACAAATTGAGAGAAAGCGGGGATATCGTATAAAAACACTAAACAACATTCAAGATGGAAGTTATACTATAGATGCTGTATTCATGCCTGTTAGAAATGCAAATCATAGTATTCATTCTTATGTGAATGGAAATGAAAAACAAGAGATACTATTTCTCGAAATATGGACAAATGGAAGTTTCACTCCTAAGGAAGCACTTTATGAAGCCTCCCGGAATTTGATTGATTTATTTATTCCTTTTTTACATGCCGAAGAAGAAAACTTCAATTTTGAAAACAATAAACACAAAATGACTTTGCCCCTTTTTACTTTTCAAGATCATGATAGATTCGTTAAGGATAAACTAAGGAAAAATCAAAAAGAAATTTCATTGAAATCCATTTTTATTGACCAATTAGAATTGCCTCCACGGATCTATAATTGTCTTAAAAAGTCCAATATACATACAGTATTGGAACTTTTGAATAAGAGTCAAGAAGACCTTATGAAAATTGAACATTTTCGCGTAGAAGATTTAAAAAATATATTAAACATTTTACAAATCGAAAATCATTTTGTATAAATTGAAAATCCATTGGATTTTTTTGAATCTTTCATTTTTATAAAAATTTATAAAAAGAAAGGTTCAAATATTAAATTAAATTTGAATCTTTAGCACAAATCAATCGATTCAGAATAGGTCTAAAATGAAATAGATGTATAATGTATTAATAGAAATACAGAAATAGATAAATTCATTAATACATCGATAATTAATAGAAATACATACATGGACATACATAGAAATTTTTACTAGAATATCGAAATACATATTGAAATAAAAAAAAATGTGAAATAAAATAAATACTTTTCTAAAAAAATAGATCCATTTTTTAAAATTTTTTAGCGGGGGGGATCCATCCTATGAACAAGAAGAATGAATTAGACATTTGGATTTTAGAATTGAGAGAAATTTTGAGAGAGAGCAAGAATTCTGCATCTTTTTCAGATTCCTGGACGCAATTCAATTCAGTGAGATCTGTTATTCCCATTTTTTTCCATCAAGAGAGTTTTATCAAACTCTTAGACTCCAGAATTTGGAGTATCCTAGTTTCACGCGGTTTAACAAGATATTTCACGATCAAGAATTTTGTACTTTTTGTAATAGCGCTCCTTATATATCGTATTAACAATCGAAGGATGATCGAAAATAAAAATATTTATTTGACAGGGCTTCTTCCTATACAAATAAATTCCATTGGATCCGTCAATGATCATCCATTGGAAGACTCAACAAAAGATTCGTTCAATATCAAAAGGTTGGTCATGAATAGGTTAATTGTTCCGCTCCTGTCTGGTACAAAAGAAAAAAATATCTCTGAGAGAGATAATTGCTCTTTTTTCGCGGACAGATGGTCAGAACTTCATCTGGATTTGAATCCTACTGAGAAGTCCGCTCGAGATCTGAAATTATTTAAGAAAGAAGAAGATGTTTCTTTTGTTCTTTCGAGGCAATCAGAAAATAAAGAAATAGCCAATATAGTGAAAATAATCATGTATTTACAATTACAAAAGAATGTCTCAATTCATCCTATTTCATCCGATGGAGGATGTGATAGGGTTGCAAAGGATCAACTTTTGACAGTTCAAAATCATATTTCATTCTTGAACCAAAATCTAGTTTTTGGTTTTTTTCATCTATTCCATGACCGGAATAGGGGGGGGTACTTGTTACATCGCGATTTTCAATCAGAAGAGAAATTTCAAGAAATGGCAAATCTATTCAATCTCTCAATAACTAAGCCGGATCTGGTGTATCGTAATGGATTCTCTTTTTCTATTGATTTTTCGAAATTGGATGAGAAACAATTTGTAAATGAGGTATTCAACTCCAGGGATGAATCAAAAAAGAAATCTTTATTGGTTCTGCCTCAGCTTTTTTACGAAGCGAATGAATCTTTTTATCCAAAGATTCTAAAAAAATGGGTCCAGACCTCTTGTGGGAATTATTTTCAAGGTAATCGATTCAATCGCAACTTAGAATATGTAATTCAAAGGTATAATAATGATATTATGAATCATATACCTATAAGGAAACACATGATCAATCAACGTTTCTCAAATTTGAAAAAGAGTCGGAAGAAATGCTTTGATCCTCTTATTTTTATTTATCGAACCGAGAGATCCGTGAATAAGGATCCAAATACAGATAAATACAAATGGTCCAAGGGGACCAAGAATTTCCAGGAACATTTGGACCATTTCATTTCGGAGGAGAATAGCCGTTTTCAAGTAGTGTTCGATCGATTACATATGAATGCATATTCGATTGATTGGTCTGAGGTTATCGACAATAAAGATTTTTCTAAGGTTATCGACAAAAAAGATTTTTCTAAGTCACTTAGTTTCTTTTTGTCCAAGCTTCTTCCCTTTTTCTCAAACTCAATTCCTTTTTTCTTTGTGAGTTTCGGGAGTATGCCCGTTCATAGGTCCCAGATCCATATGGATGGATTGAAACGTATGAATGATGCACTCGGGAATCAGTTGTTAGAATCAATAGGTCTGCAAACGGTTCATTTGAAAAAAAGGAAACCCCTATTATTGGATGACTATTATACTTCTCAAAAATCTAAATTATTGATCAATGAGATAGCAAATCAAGACAATTGGCTGAATCCTGTGAAATGTTTTCATAGAAGTTCATTGATTTCCTCTTTTTATAAAGTAAATCGACTTCGATTCTTAAATAATCAATCGAACATCTCTTTCGATTGTAAGAAAAGATTCTCTTTTTATGGGGAAAGGTCCTGTAATTATGATTTTCTGTATGAACAATTCCTCAATGTCTTGTTCAGTCGAAAGAAAATATTTTCTTTGTGCGGCGGGAAAAAAAAACATGCTTTTTTGGACAGAGATACTATTTCACCAAGCGAGTTAGAGGTCTCTAACATATTGATAGCAAATCATTTTCCGCAAAGTGGTGATGACGGATATGACTTGTACAAATCTTTCCATTTTCCAACTCGCGTTCCTAGAGCTATTTACTCGATCGCGGACATTTCTGGAACACCTCTAACAGAGGAAGAAATAGTGAATTTTGAAAGAACTTATTGTAAGCCTCTTTCCGCTATTAATCTGTCTGATCCAAAATGGAAGAAGTTGCATAAGTATTTGGATTTCGATTCAAACATAGATTTGCTTGACACTGATTGGCGTGACCCTCTATATACTCTATATTCTGAGAAATTTTTACCATCCGAAAAGAGGAAAAAAAAACCTATCAAAAAATTCCTTAAAAAAGGGCTGATGTATAGAAACTTTCAAAGAAAGAGTAGTTTTTCAACCGTTCTCTCCGAATTGAAGCCATTGTACCCGTATATAATACCGTCGCTCCTTACCAGGACAGGGCAAAAAAATCTACTTTTACTATTTAAACAGACTTTTTCAGACCTATTAGTTATACTAAGGAAGAGTCCTAAATGGAAAAAAATTGTATCTTTTTTTCCTAATATTCTGCATGGAGCCAAGGCAATTCTTCGGAAAAAACTGTGTCTTGCACAACGGAATCGTATAAGTGAGATTTCGAGTAAGTCTTTACATAATTTTCTTGTAGACGTGTACGAAGATCTTTTTCACACAAATAATGAGTCACCATTCATATCGACACATCTGAGATCACTAAATATTCAGGAGTTCCAGTTTTCAATCCTTTTACTTCTTCTTATTACTGGATATTTAGTTCATACACATCTTTTCTTTGTTTCTCGATTCTCTAATGAGTTACAGACAGAGTTCGAACAGGTCAAATCTTTGATGATTCCATCCTACATCATTGAATTGCGAAAACTTCTGGATAGGTATCTTACATCAGAACAAAATTCTTTCTGGTTACAGTATCTTTTTCGAATTGCTCTAGAACAATTCGAAAATTTTCGAGAAGAAAGACGAGGTTCGCCTTCTGGCGGCAACATCCCAAGGGGTGAAGGTTTTAATCTCATGGATTTCATAAGTATTATACCAAATCCCATCAATCGAATCGCGTTTTTGCGAAATACGAGACATTTAAGTCATACAAGTAAAGCAATCTATTCATTGATAAAGAAAAGAAAAAACATGAATAGTGATTGGATTAATGATAAAATAGAATCCTGGATCTCGAATAGTGAGTTAATTGCTGATAAAGAAAGAGAATTCTTGCTTCAGTTCTCTACCTTAACGACAGAAAAAAGGATGGATCAAATTTTAGTGAGTCTGACTAATAGTGATGAGTTATCAAAGAATAACTCCGGTTATCAAATGATTGAGCAACCGGGAACAATTTACTTACGATATTTAATTGACATTCATAAAAAGGATCTAATGAATTATGAGTTCAATACATCCTGCTTAGCAGAAAGACGGGTATTCCTCGCTCATTATCAGACAATCACTTATTCAGAAATCACGTGTGGGGCTAGTTGTTTGGATTTCCCATCTCATGGGAAACCCTTTTCGCTACGCTTAGGCCTATCCCCTGCTAGGGGTATTTTATTGATAGGTTCTATAACAACTGGACAATCCTATTTGCTCAAATCTCTAGCGACAACCTCCTATGTTCCTTTCATTACAGTATTTCTAAACAAGTTCCTGGAGAACTTTCCTAAGGGTTTTGATAGGGATGAGAGCGAGGAGGATATTTTTGATGAAAGAGAGGGTACCATTTACAGTCTTTTACCTGATAACGAGGGTAGTTGCTATAATCCCGAGAATTTTGAAAGGGATGAAAGTCCCAATTTCGACCGTAAGCTTGATAGCCGATTGAAGTTTCTAAGTATGGAGGATCCGGTATCTAGCGATATCATACCGGAACTGCAACTAGACCGGTTTTATCTCACACTTCAATTCGAATTAGTAAAAGCAATGTCTCCTTGCATAATTTGGATTCCAAACATTCATGATCTGGATAGAAATGAGTCGGATGACTTATCGCTGGGTATATTAGTGAACTCTCTTTCCAGAGATTCTGAAAAAGGTTCTACTAGCAATAATCTTGTTATTGCTTCTACTCATGTTCCAAAAAAAGTAGACCCTTCTTTAATAGCTCCGAATAAATTAAATACATGCATTAAGATACGAAGGCTTCTTATTCCACAACAAAGAAAGCACTTTTTTACTCTTTCATATACTAGGGGATTTCACTTGGAAAAGCAAATATTCAATACTAATCGATTGGGGTCCATAACTCTGGGTTCTAATGTACCAGATCTTGTAGCACTTACTAATCAGGCGCTATCGATTAGTATTATACAAAAGAAATCGATTATAGACACTAATATAATTCGATCTGCTCTTCATAGACAAACTTGGGATTTTAGATCTCAGATAAGAGAGATTCAGAATCATGGGATCCTTGTTTATCAGATAGGGAGGGCTGTTTCACAAAATCTACTTCTCAGTAATTGCTCTATAGATCCTATATCTATCTATATGAAGAAGACATCATGTCGGGAGGGGGGTTCTTATTTGTACAAATGGTACGTCGAACTTGGAACAAGCATGAAGAAATTAACTATACTTCTTTATCTTTTGAGTTGTTCTGCCGGATCGGTCGCTCAAGACTTTTTGTCTCTACCCGGACCTAATGAAAACAATGATGGGATCA